GAAAAGGGGCATAAGTCGAGCTACAAGAAAAATTCCCGCTGCTACCATCGTAGCAGCATGTATAAGGGCCGAAATAGGGGTCGGCCCTTCCATTGCATCAGGTAACCATACATGAAGGGGAAATTGTGCAGATTTAGCAATCGCACCAGCAAATAATAGAACAGCGCACAAAGTAACAAATACAGAATTGACCTCATTATTAGAAATCAAGTTATTGAATATTTGAAATAAATCACGAAATTCGAAACTCCCCGTTATCCAATAAAACCCTAAAATGCCTAATAATAAACCAAAATCACCAACACGATTAGTTACAAATGCTTTTTGACAAGCCTTTGCTGCAACAGGTCGTGTGAACCAAAATCCTATTAATAGATACGAACACATTCCAACCAATTCCCAAAAAATATAAATTTGTATCAAATTTGAACTAGTAACTAATCCCAACATGGAAGTACTGAAAAAACTCATATAAGCAAAAAATCTCAAATATCCGTGATCATGAGACATATAATTATCACTATAAATCAGAACCATAATTCCAACAGTAGTGATTAATATTGACATAATAGAAGTAAGTGGATCGATCAAGTATCCGAATTCTAAAGAAAAATCATTATTTATAATCCAAGACCATACATATTGATAGACAGAACTGCTATTTATTTGCTGAATAGACAGATTCAGAGAAAAAATCATGACTATACTTAACAATAAAACGCTCTGAAAAGCCCACATACGACGAAGACTTTTTGTTGCCGTCGGAAAAAGAAGAAGTCCCAACCCTATTAACATAGGAACTGGAAGTGGAAGAAAGGGTATTATCCACGCATATTGATATGTCTGTTCCATAAAAAAAGTTTTTTATTCTTAATTAATTGTTTTCGATTCACCGGATCTTACCTCTTTCGAAAAAAGTCAATAAAAAATCAAGATATGCACTAACTTATTGAATAATTTTATATTAGTATTTATTCTGAGTCTTTTCAAAATCGTTCAAATATTCAAAACAAGAAGTTACAGTTGGTCAAATGATATTACTAAGTGACATATAAAAACGAATACTTATAATAGGAAAATGAAAATATAGCAAGGATAAAAATTTAGGCTAAAAAGAATACTTTATCCTGATATGAATTATAGGATTAACTAAGGGCATTGGTCTAATGAAAAAACCTCTTGATTTTCGTTAGTTTATTTAAACTCATTAACTAATTCATTATGGGATTGATTGTTTTCTATTTCAATCAAAACAATTTATTAGTAAAGTTTAGAAGATTATAGATCTAAAATGAACCTTTTTTATCAAGTTTGACTAAAAAAAGACTCCATTTATTAGGCAAAAGTTTACAATCCTTTGAGGTATTTTATTACATGTAAATAAAGTATAGAATAAGGAAAATAAAGGGTTTTTAGGTTATTTATTTCTTTTATTAAGTTTGATTTAGCAGATTCTAAAGATAGAACTTTGAGAGATAAACAACGAGAACTAAAAGTTCCAAAACAAAAATTTTTTTATTTCGAGTAATTTTTGATCCAATTTTAACGGATATTTGACATATCTATATTTCTTTTTTATGAAGAAAATCTTATTTAGATATATGAAGAGAATCTTATTTAGATAAAAAATATAGAATGAATAAGAAATAAGAATTCGTTTTGAACAATAGATGTCTTTCACATCCAACTATAACAATGAGTAACTTTTAAATGGCAGTTCCAAAAAAACGTACTTCGATATCAAAAAAGCGTATTCGTAAAAATATTTGGAAAAGGAAAGGATATGGGGCGGCGTTAAAAGCTTTGTCATTAGGGAAATCTCTTTCTACCGGGAGTTCAAAAAGTTTTTTTGTACGACAAACAAATAAGTCCTAAAATATCGGAATAATCAGATCAAAAAATCGGCTCATTAATTTGTTAATATCAAAGTGAATATAAAATGAATAATTGGCAGTACCTATTCTAATCAATATGAACTCAATATGAAATAGACCCTTAATTTGAATTTTATAAAAGAATTCTTCTGTTTTCTGAATTCTAAAATCTAAAAAAAAAAAAGAAGAAAGAAAAAATACAAAATTTTTTATTGATTTTATTTTTAGTATATTTTCACTCAAATTTTGGTGGTGGGGAGTCTTCTTTTCCCCATCGACCTTTACAAGAATGACAAATTCTTATGTTTCTCGGGAAGGCCAGATATAATATTTTTAGTTCAAATTAATGAAGTGTTTAAACTAATTGATTCCGTGTTAAAAATTTTTGGATAACTTTCTGACTTCTTAATTTATTTACTATATGGAATGAGTTTTCTATATATCTCCAATTTTCAGCCCAATCAATATCAATAAAAGAACTTAATTGTTGCAATGTTATGTACAAAAAATGTGTCAATTTGGAATAATCCAAAATTGACATATTTTAAATTAATTGATCAAATTGATTTTTTGTTTCAAATTTATAAAATCAGATAAACCAGAAAGAATGACAATAAAAGTAAAAAATGAAACTAATGAACCTTCAAATTGACTTTTGAACTCATTTTTTTATCAATTTGAATCTTTACTAAAAAAACTTATTTGATTGAATTGACTTGTTCAATCTCGACGATTGAACATAAATAGGGTATTATGAGTTCGAGCAAGCCGCTATGGTGAAATCGGTAGACACGCTGCTCTTAGGAAGCAGTGCTAGAGCATCTCGGTTCGAGTCCGAGTGGCGGCATGCCATCTTCTAAAAGAGATCCAATAGATCTTATAATAAAAATAAATTAAATTCCCTATTTCTATTTCTTAATTAATATAGGGGATTCCCTCCCCTTTTTTCATTTTTATGATATTTTCAACTTTAGAGCATATATTAACTCATATTTCTTTTTCTATTGTTTCAATTGTAATCACACTTCATTTGATAACCTTATTGGGCAATGAAATCATAAAACCATATGATTCGTCAGAAAAGGGGATGATAGCTACTTTTTTATGTCTAACAGGATTATTAACCACTCGTTGGATTTATTCAGGCCATTTCCCGCTAAGTGATTTATATGAATCATTAATTTTTCTTTCATGGAGTTTCTCCCTTATTCATATAGTGCCTTATTTCAAAATAAGAAAAAATGATTTAACCACAATAACTGCCTCAATTACTATTTTTACCCAAGGCTTTGCTACTTCGGGTCTTTTAAATGAAATATACAAACCCACAATATTAGTACCTGCTCTACAATCGGAATGGTTAATAATGCACGTAAGTATGATGATATTGAGCTATGCGGCTCTTCTTTGTGGATCATTATTATCAGTAGCACTTCTAGTCATTACATTTAGAAAGATTTTTTATAGTTCTAAAAGTAATAATTTATTAAAATTAAATGAGTCGTTTTCATTTGGTGAAATCCAATACAAGAATGAAAGAAACAATATTTTTCAAAAAACTTCTTTTTTTTCTGATAAGAATTATTACAAGGCCCAATTTATTCAACAATTGGATTATTGGAGTTATCGTGTGATTAGCCTAGGATTTATCTTTTTAACCATAGGTATTCTTTCAGGAGCAGTATGGGCTAATGAAGCATGGGGATCATATTGGAGTTGGGATCCAAAAGAAACTTGGGCCTTTATTACTTGGATCGTATTCGCAATTTATTTGCATACTCGAACAAATAAAAATTTGCAAGGAGCAAATTCCGCAATTGTGGCGACTCTAGGCTTTCTTATCATTTGGATATGCTATTTTGGGGTCAATCTATTAGGAATAGGGCTACATAGTTATGGTTCATTCACGTTAACCTATAGTTAAATTCAAGAAAAGTTCTTAAGAATACAAACAGAATGCAATACGGTGTATATAAAGCATCTTGTCTCAACCGGCGAGAACCGTGTGAATCAAGTAGTATAGTGATTCACGCGGTTCTCGCAAAGACCGAGTACATTGGGTAAAATTTTAAATTCATAGTTTGTTTTGACTTTATTTAAAATTTAATTTAAGAGAATAAAAATACTTCTTTTTTTTTCATTAGCCAACCAACTCTAAAAATAATAGGAGTTTTTTTTTAGAAAACTATCTATAAAAATAATTAGATAGAATACCTTCAACCTTGTCAACTGATAGTGAAAGAACAAAATCGGGGTACATACCAATACCTATTACGGGTATAAAAATGGAGATGGAAACAAATAACTCGCGCGGTCCAGAATCAAAAACATAAGAGTTTGGAGTATTAAATAACTTGTATCCATAGAATATCTGGCGTGACATAGATAATAAATAAATAGGAGTTAATATCATTCCAATTGCCATTACAAAAGTGATGGCAATTTTGGGCATTAAAAGATATTTTTGGCTGGTAATTATTCCTAAAAATACTAGCACTTCTGCAACAAAACCACTCATACCCGGTAATGCAAGGGAAGCCATGGAAAAACTACTGAACATTGTAAAGATTTTTGGCATGGGGATAGCTACTCCACCCATTTCATCGAGATAAACAAGACGTATTCTATCATAGCTCGTTCCCGCCAAGAAAAAAAGTGCAGCACCAATAAAGCCATGAGAGATTATTTGTAAAATAGCTCCATTGAGTCCCGTATCGGTTATCGAAGCAATTCCTATAAGTATGAAACCCATATGAGATACGGAGGAATAGGCTATTCTTTTTTTTAAATTACGTTGGCCGGGAGATGTTGAAGCTGCATAGATTATTTGTATTGTGCCTACTACCATCAACCAAGGAGAAAATATAGAATGAGCGTGTGGTAATAATTCCATATTAATCCGAATCAATCCATACGCTCCCATTTTTAATAAAATTCCGGCTAGAAGCATACAAGTACTGTAATGTGCCTCTCCGTGGGTATCTGGTAACCATGTATGTAGGGGTAGAATCGGCAATTTGACAGCAAAAGCAATTAAAAATCCAATATAGAATATGATTTCCAAAGCCACAGGATACGACTGATTAACTGATGTTTCAAAATTTAATGTTGGTTCATTCGAACCAT